AATGATGAGCCTGACTAAAGGACTATCGTGATAGGATAAAATATGTAGTTAAAACTACCTTCATTACATCTAACAGAATCAAACTATCACCATCAAGCATCAAAAGCCACCGTGCATCATACACCAAGATGTAAATAAAATTTCACCATAGAAAAGTAAGCTAAATAAGCTAATGGGTTCATACCCCATAAATAGAGTAAATACTCTCTTCTCTAATGCCTAGTAACTCAACAAAAATCCTATTACTAATCACATTAGTAAGAGGTATATTAGTGTCTATTTCGTCTAATTCATGGCTCGGAGCATGAATAGGATTAGAAATTAATCTAATATCTTTTATCCCTCTGATATCCAATGTTAAAAATATGTACAATACAGAAGCTTCACTAAAATACTTTATTGTACAAGTACTCGCCTCAGCAACCTTACTATTCATAGTAGTAATAAAAACACTAACAGAGGATTTATTTTCATTCGATAGAAATCCATATACACCAATAATCATCTGTACCCCCCTCCTGCTCAAAAGTGGAGCTGCACCTCTTCACTGATGATTCCCAGGAGTAATGGAAGGATTAAGATGAGAAAATTGTGCATTACTAATAACAGTCCAAAAAGCCGCCCCATTAATATTAATGTCATACCTGATTGACATAAACACCTTTACACTAAGAATTATTGTAACATCAACAATTGTAGGAGCAATTGGAGGACTAAATCAAACCTCCATACGAAAAATCTTAACCTATTCTTCAATTAATCACACTGGATGGATATTAATTGCATTAACCACAAGAGAAAACTTATGATTAGTATATTTCATAATTTACTCCACACTAGCACTAACAGTAGTGTCAGCCATTAAATTATCAGGAGTATCATTTATCAATCAAACCATACTAACAAATAAAGAAACCACACTAATAAAATTCATAATATTTACATCATTACTATCATTGGGTGGCCTACCTCCATTCCTAGGATTTCTACCAAAATGAATTGTTATTCAGGCAATAATTACAAACAACATAATCCCGCTGGCAACAATTGTAGTGGTAACATCCCTAATTACCTTGTACTACTACCTAAAAATCTCGTACTCGAGATTTTTAATCCTAAACACAGAACCAAAATGAAACATAAAATCCAACAAAAATAAAACGGGAAGAAACCTTAGAGCAGTATTCCTATCATCAATTTCACTTATAGGAATACTAGTATGTACAATCATTACCAACATTAACTAAGCTATGAAGGCCTTAAGTTAAATCAAACTAATATCCTTCAAAGCTATAAATAAAGGGATTCCTTTAGGCCTTGATAAGTCCTTCAACTTACCCCTACAGAATTGCATTCTATAATCACAAAATGAATACAAGGCCAAATAGTGGAAGAGCAACGTAAATGCCCCTAAATAGATTTACAGCCTATCACCTACTAATTTTTCTCAGCCATCCCACTAATTTTCACCCGATGGTTCTTCTCAACTAATCACAAAGACATTGGAACATTGTATTTCGTATTCGGAGCCTGATCAGGTATGGTCGGAACATCACTAAGAATACTAATCCGGACAGAACTCGGTCAACCAGGATCTTTAATTGGAGACGACCAAATCTATAACGTTATTGTTACAGCACATGCTTTTGTCATAATTTTCTTCATAGTTATGCCGATCATAATTGGTGGGTTTGGAAATTGACTTGTACCACTAATACTAGGAGCCCCGGATATAGCTTTCCCACGAATAAACAACATGAGATTTTGATTACTACCACCATCCCTAACACTTTTACTTGCTAGCAGAACGGTAGAAAGAGGTGTAGGAACAGGATGAACAGTTTATCCCCCACTTGCTAGAGGAATTGCACATGCTGGAGCATCAGTAGATCTGGCTATTTTTTCTTTACACTTAGCTGGTGTGTCATCAATTCTAGGGGCAGTAAACTTCATTACAACCACAATTAACATAAAGCCAAAAAGTATAAAGCCTGAACGAATCCCACTATTTGTATGATCAATTGCAATCACTGCCCTGCTACTCCTACTATCCTTGCCTGTTCTTGCTGGAGCAATCACAATATTATTAACGGATCGAAACCTAAATACATCATTCTTTGACCCTGCTGGTGGTGGTGATCCAATTCTATATCAACATTTATTTTGGTTCTTTGGACACCCAGAAGTGTATATTCTAATTCTACCAGGGTTTGGGATAGTCTCCCACATCATCTGCCACGAAAGAGGGAAAAAGGAAGCATTTGGTAACCTAGGAATAATCTTCGCCATACTAGCAATTGGATTACTAGGATTTGTAGTATGAGCACACCACATGTTTACAGTAGGAATAGATGTTGATACACGAGCATACTTCACATCTGCAACAATAATCATTGCTGTACCCACTGGAATCAAAATCTTCAGTTGACTTGCAACTATATATGGAACACGAATAACATATAGAGCAGCATGTTTATGAGCACTAGGATTTGTATTCCTATTCACAATAGGAGGGCTTACAGGAGTAGTGCTAGCAAACTCATCGATTGATATTGTATTACACGACACTTACTATGTAGTAGCACATTTCCATTACGTATTATCAATAGGAGCAGTATTTGCAATTATAGGAGGATTTGTACAATGATTCCCCCTATTTACCGGATTAACTATAAACCCAAAGTGATTAAAGGCACAATTCGCTGTCATATTTATTGGTGTCAACTTAACATTCTTCCCACAACACTTCTTAGGACTTGCCGGAATACCACGACGTTACTCAGACTATCCTGATGCTTATACCACATGAAATATCATTTCATCAATAGGATCAACAATTTCATTCGTAAGAGTAATGATATTCCTATTCATTATATGGGAAAGAATTACATCAAACCGACTAATTTTATTCCCTACACACACAAGAAACTCAGTAGAATGACTACAAAATTTCCCACCAGCAGAACACAGATACTCAGAATTACCAACAATTTCACTAACTAACTAATACTCTAACGTGGCAGATAAGTGCGGTGGATTTAAGCTCCACGAATAAAGTTTTTGAAACTTTCATTAGAAAATGCCAATGACAACATGATTAAACCTAACATTACAAGATAGAGCCTCCCCTATTATAGAACAACTAATCTACTTCCATGACCACGCCTTAATAATTATATTAATAATTATTACAACCGTATTTTACACAATAATTAGAATTATTCAAAATAAACAAACAAGACGATTTATACTAGAAGGACAAATAATTGAAACTGTTTGAACGATTGCTCCAGCAATCATCCTAGTATTCATCGCAATACCATCCTTACGATTACTATACTTAATAGACGAAATCCACAACCCCGTACTAACTTTAAAAACAGTTGGACATCAATGGTATTGAAGTTATGAATATTCAGACTTCAATAAGCTTGAATTTGATTCATATATAGTACCACAAGAAGATCTACAGACAAACATGTTCCGACTATTAGATACAGATAACCGGGTAGTACTACCAATAAATTCACCAATCCGAATAATTGTAACTGCAGCAGATGTATTACACTCATGAACAGTACCAAGACTAGGAGTAAAGTCAGACGCCACACCAGGACGGCTAAACCAAGTAAGATTTTCAATTAACCGACCAGGAATCCTATATGGACAATGTTCAGAAATCTGTGGAGCAAACCACAGATTCATACCAATCACAATTGAAAGAGTATCAACAAACCAATTTATTAATTGAGTATCAAAGATAAGAGAATCATCAGATGACTGAAAGCAAGTAATGGTCTCTTAAACCAGCTCATGATACCCTAGCAAGTATCTCTGATGAAGAAGGATTAGTTAAAATATAACATCAGAATGTCAAACTGAAATAATCAAAAAGATATCCTTCTATACCTCAAATAATACCTATAGAATGAATAATATTATATATCACATTCCTAATAACATTCCTAATATTCAACATTATAAACTATTTTGCACAATCCCCAAATAAAGAAAATAAGACAAAGAAAAACATCCCTATCAATAAAATTAACTGAAAATGATAAGAAATCTATTCTCAATCTTTGATCCAACAACAGAAATTAGAAGATTGCCAATCAATTGAACAAGTACAGCAATTGGATTACTATTAATTCCAACAAGAGTTTGACTAATTCCATCACGAAATAGCATAATAATTAGACTACTAATAAATAAATTACATCAAGAAATAAAGACAATTTTAAGAAAAGGAAACGAAAACAAAGGAAACTCATTCATTCTAACCTCCTTATTCCTTATAATCCTAATAAATAACTTTTTAGGATTATTCCCATACATCTTCACTAGAACAAGACACTTAACATTAACCTTAACGCTTGCTCTTCCATTATGAATAAGATTTATACTATTTGGATGAATCAAAAACACCAACCACATATTTGAACACCTTGTACCACAAGGGACCCCTACTATACTTATACCATTTATGGTCGTTATCGAAACAATTAGAAACCTAATCCGACCAGGAACACTAGCAGTACGATTAACCGCAAACATAATTGCAGGCCATCTACTACTAACTTTGCTAGGAAATAATGGACCATCAATAAGACACTCCATACTTACTGTATTAATCACAGCCCAAATTCTACTTCTAATTCTAGAAGGAGCAGTTGCTGTAATCCAATCCTATGTCTTTGCCATCTTAAGAACACTATATTCTAGAGAAGTTAATTAATGTCAATACATGAAAACCACCCATTCCACATAGTAAATAAAAGACCATGACCACTCACAGGAGCAATTGGAGCAATAACTATACTAATAGGACTAATTAAATGATTCCATCAATATGATGATACCCTTCTAGCAATTGGAGCAATCATTACTGTACTAACCATAATCCAATGATGACGAGACGTAACCCGAGAAGGAACATATCAAGGATTACACACAAAAATAGTAACAACAGGATTACGATGAGGAATAATTCTATTCATTGTATCAGAAGTCCTATTCTTCGTTTCATTCTTTTGAGCATTTTTCCACAGAAGACTATCACCAACAATTGAACTAGGGTCTACATGACCACCTACTGGAATTCAACCATTTAACCCATTACAAGTACCACTACTAAATACAGCAATTTTATTAGCATCAGGAGTAACTGTAACATGAGCACACCATAGACTACTAGAAAATAACGCCACACAAGCAACACAAGGATTATTCTTCACCGTTTTATTAGGAATTTATTTCACAGCATTACAAGCATATGAATATATTGAAGCACCTTTCACAATTGCAGATTCAGCATACGGATCAACATTCTTTATAGCAACAGGATTCCATGGACTACACGTAATTATTGGAACAACATTTCTAATTACATGCTTACTACGACAAACTACCCTACATTTCTCATCTAATCATCACTTTGGATTTGAAGCAGCAGCTTGATATTGACACTTTGTAGATGTCGTTTGACTATTCCTTTATATCTCAATCTATTGATGAGGAAGATAAAACAATATTTATCTAATACAAAAATAGTATACTTGACTTCCAATCAAGAAATTTGTGAAAACAAGATAAATAATATTAATAATAACTACTACAGCAACATTAGCCATTCTACTATCAATAGCAATTATAATCCTCACAACAATAATCTCAAAGAAAATAAATGAAGACCGAGAAAAAAGATCACCATTTGAATGTGGGTTTGATCCAAAAAACTCTGCACGACTACCATTCTCATCACGATTCTTCCTAATTGCAGTAATCTTCATAATTTTTGATGTAGAAATTGCACTACTACTACCAATACCAATTACTATAATAACCTCCAATATTAAATCATGAATAATAATCAGATCTGTATTTTTACTAATCCTAGTTATTGGACTATATCATGAATGAAACCAAGGATCCCTAGAATGAAGAAATTAAAGGGACTATAGTTAATAATAACATTTGAGTTGCATTCAAAAAGTACTATATAAATAGTTAGCCTCAAACATAAGTGAGAAGCAAAAGTTGCAATCAGTTTCGACCTGATCTTAGATAAAATTTTATCCTCACTTTAACTAAATTTTAACTGAAACCAAAGAGAGGTATATTATTGTTAATAATAAAACTGAATTTTAAAATTCCAGTTAAGGAAGTGGACAGTAAAAGTGAAAGCTGCTAACTTATCACCATAGCGGTTAAAATCCGTTTACACTTCTATTTATATAGTTTAGGAAAACATTACATTTTCACTGTAAAGACAAAGGAATACTTTTATAAATACTCAAAGGTGTATACACCTCATCGACATCTTCAGTGTCGCGCTCTAAATAAGCTATTCAAGTAGTAAATAATAATAAATAATAAAATAACAACCCATATAACAAAAAAGCCCAAAAACACCTTTAAGCTATTATATTGAAACCACTGATTAACCCTACCAAGATTAAAGAGAATTAAATACATACCTTGACCACCAAAATACTCCATTCAACCAGAATCAAAAACCTTAGTAGCATCATAACCAAGACCTAAAGGTATATAAGAAACACCATAAGTAGAAAAGAAAGGTATAAATCACATAGAACCAGAAAACGAAGAAACAGGATACAAGTGTATAGAAAATAAATTATCGCTAAAAGAAAATCCAGCCATCTCATAACCAACCCAACCACCAATAAATAAAACAAATAAAGTAAGAAACCTCAAGTAATAAGGTAAACAAATTATAGAAGGAGTAGGACAAATCAACCACATAAGAGCCCCTCCTCCAAAAACAGATATAATCAATAAACCAATTATACCAAATACCATATGATAATTTGTCTCAGCCATAGAATAAGAAGAAAAAAAATTAAAATCACCACACATAACAAAATAAAATAAACGAAAAGAGTAACAAACAGTTAAACCAGTAGATAAAAATAATAAGAAAAAACCAAATATATTAACATAACTCATAGAAAACATTTCCAGAATAAAATCCTTAGAATAAAATCCAGCCAAAAAAGGTATACCACAAAGAGCAAAGTTCGCAACTATTAAACAAGAAGAAGTAAAAGGTATATAAACAGATATACCACCCATATAACGAATATCCTGGGAATCACCCATAGAATGAATAACCCCACCAGCACATATAAACAATAAAGCCTTAAACAAAGCATGAGTCAACAAATGAAAAAAGGCTAAAGTAGAAAGACCAACAGAAATGGTTATAATTATAAGACCTAATTGTCTCAAAGTAGATAAAGCAATAATCTTCTTTAAATCATACTCAAAATTAGCCCCAAGACCGGCCATAAACATAGTCAAACCAGAAACCAACAACAAAAAAACATTCAATCAATAACTAAAAGAAGGACTAAAACGAATCAACAAATAAACACCTGCAGTAACCAAAGTAGAAGAGTGAACCAAAGCAGATACAGGTGTAGGAGCTGCTATTGCAGCAGGCAACCAAGAAGAGAAAGGAATCTGAGCACTCTTAGTTATAGCAGCCAAAACAACCAGAAAAGAAATTAACTCCATTTCAACAGAACCTGATAAAAAATCTAAATAATAGATAAATCTTCATCTACCAAAATTAATTATCCAAGCAATAACTATCAACAAAGCAACATCACCAATACGGTTAGATAAAACAGTTAACATACCAGCCCCGTAAGACTTTACATTCTGATAATAAATCACCAATAAATAAGAAACTAAACCCAAGCCATCTCACCCCAACAAAATACTAATTACATTAGGACTAATAATTAAAAACATTATAGAAACAACAAACATTAATACCAACATAATAAAACGGGCAATATTCAAGTCACCAAACATATAATCATCTCTATAAAGAATAACTAAAGAAGAAATAATAAGAACAAACCCCATAAACAATAAAGAGATCCAATCAAACAAAAAAGTTATAATAATAGATCTACCATTCAAAGTAATGATATTCCAATCAATAAAGTAAACTAAATCATTCATAATAAAATTTACACCCAAAAAACAACAAAGTCAACCACCAATAAATAAAAAAACAAATCTAATAAAACAAATAGACATAAACATAAATCTAAAATACAAACTATATCATTGGCACCACAAACCAATATTTTCACCTTAAACTATTTAGATAATTGAACAAAGTTAAACTCAAAAAACAGTAACATCCACCCTCAAAATAACTAAGTTCAACGGAAATCAATGAAGAAATAACAATAAAAACTCACGCACATAGCCTAAAGAACATGAATAAAGACCTGAGTAAACAGAACCATGCTGACTATAAGAATACAAATAAAGAGTATAAGCAGCTCTAAAAAAAGATAAGAAAACCAAAACAAGCATAAGACATCAAGATCAAGAAACTAAACTACTCAATAAGCCAATTTCACCGAGAAGATTAAGGGAAGGAGGAGCAGCCATATTACAAGCTCTCAATAAAAATCACCATATAGTTATTCTAGGTATCAAATTAATTAAACCCTTACTAATCAAAAGACTACGACTACCAAAACGCTCATAAGAAATATTAGAAAGACAAAAAAGACCAGAAGAACATAAACCATGAGCTACCATTAAAGCAAAAGATCTACAAACCCCTCAGTAACTTAATGTCATAATTCCACCAATAACCATACTCATGTGAGCTACAGAAGAATAAGCAATCAATGACTTTAAATCAGTCTGCCGTATACAAAATAAACTAACAAACAAACCACCTACTAATCTTAAAGCAACCCACACAAACCCGAAACCGAAACCGAACTTAAACAACACAGGAAAAACACGAAGAAGGCCATAACCCCCTAACTTCAACAATACACCAGCTAAAATCATAGAACCAGAAACAGGTGCTTCAACATGTGCCCTAGGAAGTCATAAATGAACCATAAATATAGGCATTTTAACTAAAAAAGCAAAAACCATACAAACATAAAATAAACCCCCTCCTAAAAAACCATTACCACACAATAAATATAAACACAAAGAACCAAAAGAATTATATACAAATAAAATACCAACCAACAAAGGTAGAGAAGCCAACAAAGTATAAAACAACAAATAAATTCCAGCCTGAACACGCTCTGGCTGATACCCCCAACCCAAAATCAAAAATAAAGTAGGAATTAAGCTTCTCTCAAAAAAAATATAGAAAGATAATAAGCCAACTCTACTAAAAGTACAATACAACATAATAGTAAGAAAAATAACAACAAAAACAAAAAAACCAGGAAAATAACCTGAACGAAAGATAGATTCTCTAGCCAAAATCATAAGAACACAAATTCATAAACTAAGAAGAATTAAACCATAAGAAATTAAATCACTACCAAAAAAAGAACTAAGATTGCTCCAGCAAAAAAAATAAGGAAAGAAAAAAAAGTAAATAAAAGAAACAGCAAACAATAAAGAACAAATTAATCATCAACAATTAGAAAAAAAACATAAAGGGATTAAAAAAACCAAAAAACAAAGAAACCTTAACATTGAAGAACTCTATAAGATTGAAAGTAATCATTACCGTGACTGCGAATTATAGAAACTAAAATAGATAAACCTAATGAACCCTCACAAACAGAAAAGACCAAAAAGTAAACCACAAAAAATAAACTATAATTAAAACTACACAAATAAAAATAAAGAGAAAAATAAAGAACCAAAACCACAAACTCCAATCTCAACAAAGTAATCAACAAATGCTTACGACTTGAAGAAAAAGCTCAAATCCCACAAAAATAAATAATAAAAAAATACAATCATATTGACATTAAATGTTTTAATAATTTAAAAAAAATATTGGTCTTGTAAATCAAAAATAAGGATAAACCTTTTAAAACTTCAGAGGAAAAGCAATAAGCCATTTCATTAATCCCCAAAACTAATATTTTAAATAAAATACCCTCTGAGATAACAAAATTAATTATATCAATAAGAATAATAACAAGATTAATATTCACCCAAATAAAACACCCACTTGCTATAGGAATAATATTATTAATACAAACAACAATAGTATGCATCATTAGAGGAACAATATACAGAAGATTTTGATTCTCATACATCTTATTTATAATTATAGTTGGAGGAATACTTGTACTATTTATATACATAACAAGACTAGCATCAAACGAAATATTCTCACCATCAAATAAAATATTACTAGCTACAAGAATACTAATACCCATAATAATTTATATTATACCTGCAGTAACCAACAACAAGGAAATAAACATGCACAATACAATAATAGAAAGAGAAATTACAACCACTACAACTGTAATATATAATCAAATAATAGGAACTATAACAACCTTACTCGTACTATATATACTAATAACACTAATCGTAGTAGTAAATATCATCAACGTATCAAAGGGACCCCTACGACACATAAATTAATGAATAAACCCATACGAAATAGTCATCCATTATTTAAAATTGCAAACCATGCCCTAGTGGACCTACCAACACCATCAACAATTAGAGGATGATGGAACTTTGGATCACTATTAGGAATTTGTTTAGTAGCACAAATCGCGACCGGGCTATTCCTAGCCATACACTATTGCCCAAACACAGAAGCTGCATTCGACAGAGTAAGACACATTTGTCGAGACGTAAACTATGGTTGACTACTACGAACACTCCATGCAAACGGGGGATCAATATTCTTCGTATGTATTTATATACACACAGGACGAAATATATACTATGGATCATATAATTTTATACATACTTGATCAGTAGGTGTAGCAATCTTATTCTTAACCATAGCAACAGCATTCATAGGATACGTATTACCATGAGGGCAAATATCATTCTGAGGAGCAACTGTTATTACAAACCTACTATCAGCCATCCCATATGTAGGAAATGAGGTTGTACAATGAGTATGAGGGGGATTTGCAGTAGACAATGCAACACTAACGCGATTCTTCGCACTACATTTTCTAATACCATTCGTAATTGTAGGTATAGTAATAATTCACCTACTATTTTTACATCAAACAGGATCAAACAACCCACTTGGGTTAAATAAAAATACAGATAAAATCCCATTCCATCCATACTTCACCGTAAGGGATATCCTGGGATTCACTATTATAATCATAGCACTTACTGTATTAACCCTAAAAGAACCATATATACTTAGAGATCCAGACAACTTCACACCTGCAAACCCATTAGTAACACCAGTACATATTCAACCAGAATGATATTTCCTATTCGCATACGCAATCTTACGGTCAATTCCCAACAAACTAGGAGGTGTCATTGCACTTGCAATATCAATCGCAATCCTATTTATCATACCAACATATAAATCAAAGTTCCGAGGAACACAATTCTACCCAATTAATCAAGTTCTATTCTGAATCATAACAAACACAGTTATCTTATTAACATGAATTGGAGCCCGACCGGTTGAAGAACCATACATCCTAACTGGACAAGTATTAACAACAATCTACTTCTTATACTACATAATAAGTCCAATAATAACAAAATTATGAGACAAAATAACAAACTAGTTAAAAAGCTACAGAATAAGCCTAATGTCTTGAAAACATTAAGAAAGAAGTTCAATTCTTCTATTAACTTTAATATACCTAAATTAATACACTACAATAAAGAAAAAATAAAACACTTAACACCAACAAAAAACAAAAGGTAATTCAACGAAAGAGGCAAGAAACTCTTTCAAGCCAAATACATCAACTTATCATAACGAAACCGAGGTAACGTACCACGAACTCAAATAAATATAAAAGAAACAAAAACAACCTTGATATAAAAGACAAAAGAATACAAATCTCTACCCAAAAAAATAATACAAAATAACAATCTCATAAAAAGAATACTAGCATACTCAGCCAAAAAAATTAAAGAAAACCCACCACCACCATACTCAACATTAAACCCAGAAACAAGTTCAGACTCACCCTCAGCAAAATCAAATGGAGTACGATTAGTCTCAGCCAAACAAGAAATAAATCAAACAAACGACAAAGGTAGAGAAAAAAAAATTAATCATAAATAAACTTGAAAAAAATAAAAACAAGACAAATCATATCTACAAACCAAAATTACAAAAGAAAGCAAAATAAAAGCTAATCTAACTTCATAAGAAATAGTCTGAGCCAAAGCACGAAGAGCACCCAATAAAGAATAGCCAGAATTAGAGGATCACCCAGCAATCATTACTGTATAAACACCAAGACTAGTACATGCCAAAAAAAACAATAAACCCAACTCAAATGAAATAAAACCTCTTAAATAAGGAATCAATACTCAAACAAGAAGAGAAAGGAAAAACCCAAAAACTGGAGAAAAATAATAAATTAAATAATTAGAAACTAAAGGAAAATATTGCTCCTTAGTAAATAACTTAATAGCATCTCTAAAAGGCTGAAAAATACCCACAAATCCTACCCTATTAGGACCTTTACGAATATGAATGTAACCCAAAACCTTACGCTCCAATAGGATAAGAAAGGCAACACCAACCATAACAAAAATTATCAACAACAAAAAAACAACACCAATAAATAAATAACCAAACATATACTACTTGTAAATAAAACTTTACATTAATAGATTCTAAATCCAATGCACTTATCTGCCAAAATAGTAAAAACGTTAATAACAATCACACAAAATAAAATTATTCCAAATACCCGGTCCTCTCGTACTAAGATATAAACAATATTATAGATAGAAACCAACCTGGCTCACGCCGGTCTGAACTCAGATCATGTAAGATTTTAAAGGTCGAACAGACCCAATCACTTTCAGCTCCTACACCAAAAATTAACCTTAATCCAACATCGAGGTCGCAAACCTCCCCGCCAATAAGAACTCTCAAGGAAGATAACGCTGTTATCCCTAAGGTAATTTAATCTTATAATCAAAATAAATGGATCAAAATAACACAAATAAGTATACAAAATAAAGAGGAGTTAAATAAATTCCTCCCATCACCCCAACAAAACACTTTAATCACTTAATAAATAAAACCAACAAGCAACAAAAACAATCAAAATGTTAAACTCTATAGGGTCTTCTCGTCCCATAAAAACATTTAAGAATTTTAACTCAAAAACCAAGTTCAATCAAATATTCAACCTTTAAGACAGCCCATGTCTCGTCAAGCCATTCATACCAGATCACAATTAAAGAACTAATGATTATGCTACCTTTGCACGGTCAAAATACCGCGGCCCTTCAACAAATAAACGTCAGTGGGCAGGCCATACTTCAAAAACTAACAAGAAAAGATGTTTTTGTTAAACAGGCGGACATGAAATATTTGCCGAATTCCTCAAAAGAATTTAACACACATATAAACAACATAAAGTAAAATTTACTAATTACACAATAATTACTACCCAATAAACAATTAAAGAAAACATTCCAATAAACAAATTAAATTACAATAAAATAAACAAAAAAATAAATAAAATTTTAACATAATCAAATTGAAAATCACCATAAAATCCACAAAACTAAATAACAAATAAAATTATAAAAATAAAATAAGGAGCTGATCCCCCTTAATCTTAGCACCAAATAAAAATAAATAAAACAAAAGTAAAAATTAAACAAAAAGCATGAATTGAATTCATTTCTTGAAAAACCAGAAACCATAAAAGACGAATAACATTTCACTACCAACAGTCTATTATTAATAATAATGAAACAATAACTAAAATAAACCATTAACTCCTTTAAAATCGGGAAACAAAAATAAATAATAAAATTCAATGAACCCTGATACACAAGGTACAATAAACAAAATTAGCTTTTAAAAACAAAATAAAATAATCATACCCCTACGGTACAAATAATCTATAGTAAAAACAATTAAATCAAAACTATACAACAACATAATGATTCTTCAATTAAACAATACAAACAACAAAAAATTAAAACAAGATAAAAAACAAATCAGACCATGCCGAATTGCACGACACAATAATTCAGCGTAAATGAAAACTCAACTAAAAGAAATGATCTGAAAAAATCAATCCAGCTGCACCTTCCGGTACAACCACTTTGTTACGACTTATCTCATCAGAAATAAATGAGAGCGACGGGCGATGTGTACATATCCCAGAACCAATTATCACGAAAATAATCTACAAAACATTACAACCAAATCCAATTTCATGCTAATATTAAAATCAACAATCCAATAAAACAAATAACAATGTAATCCATCATTTCACTTAGAAACAAGCTGCACCTTGACCTGAAATAAATCAAAATAAAGAAACCAGAAAATTAAATAAACTCTAAAAAGATAATCAATAAACGGCGGTATACAAACCAAAGCAACTAAGTAAGGTCCAACGTGGACTATCGATAACGAGACAGATTCCTCTGGATGGAATAAGATACCGCCAAATTCTTTAAGTTTCAAGAACATAACTAATACTACTCAGGCACAAACTTTTACGATCCAAAATAATAGGGTATCTAATCCTAGTCTACAAAAGGAATTTCATAGCCTCCAAAAAACAAAATGACATAAAATAACAATAAAAATTTCACCCAAAAACAAAAAAAAATAAAATCAACTTAAATTAAAAATAATAACTACAACACCAAACACATTCAAATGCCCCCAAGGTATAACCGCGGCTGCTGGCACAAAATTTAACCGAAACTAAAATGAATTGCTAAATACAAGAATACTTGACCAACCAATAATAACTAATGAGAATAAAATAAATACCACCATAAACCCATCTAGAGTTAAAGACAAATTCACGAAAAACCTTACATATAAAACAAACACAAATTAAATGACTAAGCAAGAATAAAACTTTACTAGATAACACAATACAGAGAAGCATGGTACCAATAAACAACAAACTAATAATTATACTACAAAAACGGAGTACAAGGTAACATAATCTTTAGCGTATTC